AGGGGCATCCTAATGAGATCCTAATCTCAAGACACAAAAGGGGATATGGCGAAATTGGTAGACGCTACGGACTTAATTGGATTGAGCCTTGGTATGGAAACCTACTAAGTGATAACTTTCAAATTCAGAGAAACCCTGGAATGAAAAATGGGCAATCCTGAGCCAAATCCTATTATTTTATTATTTTACGAAAATAAACATGAACAAAGGTTCAGCAAGCGAGAATAATAAAAAAAGGAAAGGATAGGTGCAGAGACTCAATGGAAGCTATTCTAACAAATGGGGTTGACTGTTGGTAAAGGAATCCTTATATCGAATATCGAAACTCTAGAAAGGATGCAAGATATACCTATTTTTTTTATAGGTATACTAATGAAAAACTATCTCAAAAAAGACGAACCGAACCCGTATTTTTTTTATTTCTATTATATGCAAAATCAATTTATATTTATATGAAAATATGAAAAATAAAAAGAATTGTTGTGAATCGATTCCAAGTTGAAGAAAGAATCGAATAGAATAGTCATTAATCAAATCATTCACTCCATAGTCTGATAAATCTTTTGAAAAACTGATTAATCAGACGAGAATAAAGATAGAGTCCCGTTCTACATGTCAATATCAATACCGACAACAATGAAATTTATAGTAAGAGGAAAATCCGTCGACTTTAAAAATCGTGAGGGTTCAAGTCCCTCTATCCCCAACCCCAAAAAGCCCGTTTGCTGTCTATTTATTTTATCCTACCCTTTTTGTTAGTGGTTCAAAGTTCCTTATGTTTCTCATTCATCCTATTCTTTGCCGTTTTACAAGCGTATCCTAGCATAGCAGAATTTTGTTCTCTTATCACAAGTCTTGTGATAGAGTGTGATATATTGTGATATATATGATATACGTAGAAATCTCTTGAGCAAGGAATACCTATTTGATTTGAATGATTCATAATACATATGATTACTCATATGGAAATTTACAAAGTCTTCCTTTTGAAGATCCAAGAAATTCCTGTTCGAGACCTTTAATTTAATACTTTTTCGTTTTTTTTTGTTTTCATTTTTAATTGACATAGACCCAAGTCATCTAGTATTATGAGGATAATGCGTCGGTAATGGTCGGGATAGCTCAGTTGGTAGAGCAGAGGACTGAAAATCCTCGTGTCACCAGTTCAAATCTGGTTCCTGGCATATGATTAATTTGTATGAGTATCTACTCTACAAATTAATTGATATGGATCAACATAATACATACTTATCTAGCTAGGTATCTGAGAGTAAACCCTCTCTTTATTTATTTTATTTTGTATTTTTTTCTCTTTTTAAAATGAGCAAAGAGTCTATTCTAATGTGTCTATTATAATGTAGTAAAAGACAAAATTTGCTTATCTTTCCTCTTCTTTTTTATTTGTTCACACTGCGGCTTCTCACATTCAAAAAGAATGGTAATACTTCATACATATTTAATTAAAAGATTAAAATAGTTGGTTGAAAGGCCCAACAAAAAGACGGGTCTAGAGGAGTTCAAGGATAGAAATAACCAAGACTCATCTCAGCTACAGTACAAATAGAAGCCGATCCCCTTTCATTTATTTCTTTGTATTCTCTTTCATATTCCATTTCTTCATTCCCTTCTATGCGACTCTCTAGAGTTCATCTAAGTGATGTGCGCGATACAAAGTTCACGGTACAGAACCCTTGTTGTTCATCCTATTGTCTCGGCTCGTCCGAAATAAAATAAATAAAAAAGTCTCTTCAAAAATCGAGAATCTCAATGATGTATTGTCTTTTATTTCTTTTTATTTATTAGCCTATCCATAAGAATACGAATGAAACCTCAATTCCTCTGTTTGAGCTAGAAGAAAATGTACAAATATTCCTTGAATATTCGAAGTTGTAATTAGTTTCTTATCATTCAATGAGCGTCTTGTATTTCATAAAAATTGGGGGCAATGTAATCCTTACGTAAAGGCCACCCTATCCAACTTTCGGGCATTAAGATACGTTTCAGCCGTGGATGATTTTCATAAGAGATTCCCAACATGTCATAAGATTCTCGTTCTTGAAAATCCGAACTTTTCCAAACCCAGAAAACAGACGGAATTCTAGGGTTACTCCTTGGAGCAAATACTTTTATACATACCTCTTCCGGTTGATCTACACCATACTCTATTCTCGTAAGATGATACACACTGGCTAACAGTCCGCCTGGTGCTACATCATAGGCACATTGGGAACGTAGATAATTGTAACCATATACATATAAAATAACAGCAATGGAATGCCAATCCTCAGGCTTTATTTGTAAAGTCTCTATTCCTTGGTAATCGAAGCCCAAAGATCTATGAACTAGCCCGTGTTTGACTAGCCAAACAGACAAACGACCCTGCATCTTTTTATCTCTCCCGCACTTTTCTTTTTTATTTGTCATTTTTCTAAGATAAATATTTCGCATTTATGATGAAATCGAATTTATGAAGATTAATTCGTTGTCTGTTTCTGTAAAA